TTTTTAGCACACGCAATTGAATGTTCAAAAAGGAATTCGCAAATCTTTTTTTGGTAGTAGAATCTCTAAGATACAATGGGATTGCGTACGTATATAGTCATAGGAGTAATCTTTAGGAAGTACCTGCCGATATAGCTATCTAGCTATCCGTATATCACATCTTTTATCATAATTGAACTTGGTGCAACATAGGTTAGGTCGCACTCTACCATAATGTCTATCTTCTATTCATATTCAATGAAATATTCAAGCACGATGATCCTATATAGGGATATGTGCATAAGAAATAGACCCGGGCTCGGTATCCACGTATAAAAATTTCTGTTCTGGGGTTTACATATACACATATATTTTATTATAATTAGAATGATTCTAATTGATAATGATTAGTCGTAAATCAATTGGATTTTGCATCCATTAAGGGAATACAAATGGAGATACAAATTGAAGAGCTGTTCGCTAATTCAAAGTAAGAAAAGTAAGTAAGAGTAAAAGAGTAATAAGTAAATAGTTAATGAAGTAAAGAGTGAATTATTCTAAATTGCCCTGCATTTTACAGTCTGTGACCGGAATCTTTTCACTTTTCTATAGATTCGATAGATCTATAGAAAAGTGAAAAGAGAAGGTAAGTTTTTAAGCGACGCGTGTTTTGAGATAAAATCAATCGAAGAAAAGAATAGAAACAGGATCCAATAAAAAAGAGGAATTCTTTTTTGGAAAAGGATAAGTACAATGGGATTCAAGATCCAAAAAGAAAAGAAATTAAGAAAGTAAAAAATTCAAATCAAAACAAAATTAGGAGAGGAATAGAAATAGAATAATAAGAAATAGAATTCTATATATTCTAGATATAATATAAGGAATCTAATTATAGATAGATTCTAGGGAATCTAAGTATATATATATCTAATAGAAATATATATAATTTCTTTCTTTCTTTATCTATTTTAGATGGGATTTTTTGGCGGCATGGCCAAGTGGTAAGGCGGGGGACTGCAAATCCTTTATCCCCAGTTCGAATCTGGGTGTCGCCTGATCAACAAAAAAAATACTTGGAATTTCTTAATCCTGTTGATCGAACTTGACGAATTCTTGCCTCGCAAAAGCATAGGCAAGGGCTAGGTCTGTCGATACTTGATTTTGAGAACCCGTAGGGCCTATAAAAGACTGTCATCTTTTTTCTCAAAATCTGGGTTCTGAGTGTGGCTAAAACAGGTACCAAGAAATCTGAAGCAACCCAATCTTATTAATGATTGGTTTGGGCTATTCTGAATTGAATCAAATAAAAGAAATAGTGAGAATTCATTCTGGGCATCAGAACTATGAAAGTAAGAAATCGGAAATCTTGGTATCCAAAGGTTCCTAAGAGACACTCCATTTTGGTTACTAAGGTTGAAGAAAGGATTCTAAAAAAGATTATAAAGACTCCCTAATTATTTTACACTATAACTTTCTTAATATTGAGGTAGTGTCTACTAACTCTGTCTGCGATGAAATTAGATTAGATAGGCTGATGGTAAATTCATTTAATAATTGTGGGTGGAAAGAACTGAAAATACTTTGTATCCAGACTTACTAGAGGCTCTTAGTGCTGCTCATAAATTTAATAAGAATGGTTGAATGGCTCTTCTTTTTTTTCTTATATCTTCTATTTTTATTTTCTTTCTATTTGTCTATTTTCTTTGATTTTTTATTATTCTATTTTCTTATTTTTCCAATTCTTTCTATTTCAATAGGATTCTATTGAATAAGAAATATAGGAACTTTTTATGAGTGGATTCATGAAATTGTTTCATAAAGAGCCGTAAGTAAGAATCCTATTTTGACTCTGCACCATTGATTCCACTATGATTATGAATCAATAATGGAATAATTCCTTCATTTCATAGAGATAGGGGACATCATTCACATGGATATAGTAAGTCTCGCTTGGGCTGCTTTAATGGTAGTGTTTACATTTTCTCTTTCGCTTGTAGTATGGGGAAGGAGTGGGCTTTAGAGCTAGGAATATTACGAATTTAGTACTTTACTTAAAAATCTACTTGTATCAATTGTGATTGTTTTGCGAAAGCTTAAAAAAAAACTTGACTTGCTTTAGTTTATCTATATCTATATATTATTTATTCTATATATTAGTAGTATTAGATTTCTATTTTCTATTGAATCCTCTATTTCATATTTTTCTTTTATTATTCTATTTCTAGAATATATTATATGGTATTTATATGGTATATCCCCGTACTAATCTTCCTACATTAATTATTTCGATGGGCCCCCGGATCCATATTCATAAGCATAATAAGAGATAGAAAAAATAAGGAATTCAAGCAGTTGGGCTTGCAATTCTTTTGGATTGATCGAAATGCATACAAATGGGTGTAAAGAAAAAATAGAAGATTCGAGTGCTATTTCATTTTGATGTACGTCTAATATATATTATTACTTAGATATAGATATCTATTGTCAATTGATCTATATAAGAGAAAGCTTCTTTCTGTAT